CATCGGGGGGGGGATGAAGAAAATTTGAGATACAATTAAATATCTATGACTATTTGCCGCTCCCCCTTTTTTCTCTTTTTTATTTTTAGAATAAGGGACGAAAGAGAAAGAATAGAAGTGGGTTCGGCGTCTGCGAGACTGGGGTTCAAACTCGAATTAAATTCATATTAATTTAAGGGCGTGGGTATAGAGTAGTAAAGGGCGGGTCTAGGGCAAGAATACAAAACCTTTAATTGAAAGGCCGTCCTTCAAATAGAAATAGAGTTTCTAGATCATTATCTTACTTATTATTTACTATGGCTTTGCTTTGATTGATTATTAATTTATTGATTTTAGTCTTTTAGAGTTGGATTTCAAGTTAAGTAACTTCTCTTTTTTTCTTCCTTTCGAATCGAATTAAAATAGAAGAGTTGAGTAAATCAAAAATCCAAAGGAGGTTCATGGCCAATAGGAAAGATGCACGAATAACGGTAATTTTGGAATGTACTAGTTGTATGCGAAATAGTGTTAAGAAGGTACCAACAGGCGTTTCCAGATACATTACTCAAAAGAATCGGCACAATACGCCGAATCGATTAGAATTGAGAAAATTCTGTCCCTATTGTTACAAACATATGATTCATGGGGAAATAAAGAAATAGATCGAACGGCGTATGTCTTATCCCTGAAAAGGGAAAGATGACATTATATAAAACATATTTTAATTTAAAATTAAAATATAAAAGAATCCTATTGGGGGTTAAGATGACAATTAAGAAATAGGATTTTCGGGATAAGAAATAAACTAAACAAACAAACCATGGATAAATCCAAGCGACCTTTTCTTAAATCCAAGCAATCTTTTCGTAGGCGGTTGCCCCCGATTCAATCGGGGGATCGAATTGATTATAGAAACATGAGTTTAATTAGTCGATTTATTAGTGAACAAGGAAAAATATTATCTAGACGGGTGAATAGATTGACCTTGAAACAACAACGATTAATTACTATTGCTATAAAACAAGCTCGTATTTTATCTTTGTTACCTTTTCTCAATAATGAGAAACAATTTGAAAGAACCGAGCCGACTGCTAGAGCTGCAGGCCTTAGAACCAGAAATAAATAAGCTTATTATTTGTTCACTTGAATCAGAATTCCAACCCGAACTCAAACGCAAATTGGTGTTTTGTTCGACAAATCTGAGAATCCATATTTGATTATCGGGTCGTAACAAAAAAACGAATTGAAAAAAGATTTTTTATTGAACGTGTTCATTCATTTTGACTACTTTAACATATTTTTTCATAGTAATTTGACCCCACCTTCCCGGAGTTCATTCTCCGGGGAACTCCATTTAAATTATTCCAGTGTATTCTTTAACAACCTGCTTCTTTTCTGATTTCGTTGGAAATCATATAAAGACAATTCCGATTTGATATAGCTATTTGAGCTAGTATTTTACGATTAATAACCAACCGTCTATTGTATAGATCATGTATTAATTTACTATAACTATAAGATACCCCGCCTTCTCGAATTACTGCGTTTATGCGAGCGATCCACAAACGACGAAAATTTCTCTTTTGATTGTCCCTATCGCGATGAGCTGAAACCAAAGCTCTTATTTTCTGTTGAGTAATAGTTCGAGTAAGTCTTGAATGGGCCCCCCAAAAACTTGATGCAAATAAACGGATTTTTGTTCTACGTCTCCGAGCTATATATCCGCGTTTAATTCTGGTCATTGAATAAATAAAACTTTGACGAATAACTAATCAATTTCTTTTCTTTCAGTTATCCTTTTCCCCGTCCTGGTCTATTAATAACTAAACGGATTTTTCCAATGTATAAAATAAAAATTCCAATGGCTTCGGCTACTATAACCTTCCCGACCACGATTTTTCTTTTTTAGGTATTTGACTGTGAAATACGAAAGAAATAATAAATTTTATTTTGCTAGGTGTCAAAAATAAAGTCAATAAAAAAATATAAATTAAATGGATCAAGAAATCGTGGGTTACATCGTTTCTATGGTTACTTCTTAAACGGTGAGGTCTTCTCTATACACCGGAGCCTTTAAAACAAAACTTCATTTAATCGATGTTTTTGGTAACTTGTATAGTTCACACCACGCTATTTGGCTCTACCCATAAATTATCCAGTAACAGGCCTTTCACAAAGAAACCCACCTATACAGTAACGGTATTTTATTCTGAAAGTTAGCTGGATAGCTGACCCTCGTAGTCCGTTCTTGACCGGGCGAGAACTTAATTTTTATGTTTTTTTGAATTTCAATAAGATTTCCTCCGCTTAATGGATAACCACTTGTTACCAATGGAGAGTTGGTTATCATCTTAAATTCTTAAATTCAAGTAGTTGGATTTGCAACAACGGAAACCATAAACTTTATCCCCAATTAGGTTTAGATAGTGAATGAAGTTTCTTCTTCGATTCTATCCTATTCACTGGTATTAATCATTTATGCTGGAATCAGTTCATGATCTAAACGAGTCGCACATACACCCTAGTACATGTTCCTCGGCGCTGAGGGCATCCCCCAAGGGCGGGGGATTTCGTGACATTTTGAATTGGCTGTCTTGTATTTCTAATAAGTTGTTTAATAGTTGGCATGTTGAATCATATACCTATAGGGCTGGTTTAGATTGATCCTAACCGGGATGATTATGGATTTTTCCTATTTAATAGAATAGTAAACTCGGATTAAAAATCTTAAATCATGGATTTGCACAAAAGACATTTTTTTCACCCAACTGCTACAAGATCAACAATTCCATAAGCTTGGGCTTCTGTTGCTGACATAAAAACGTCCCTTTCCATGTCTTCCGATACAACCCATAATGGTTTACCCGTTCTTTGTACATAAACCCTTGTGAGGGTTTCTCGTAGTTTCAACAGTTCTTCCGCTTCCAGGATAAATTCGCCCGTTTGCGCCTCATAAAAAGAACTAGCGGGTTGATGGATCATTACCCTGATGATATAAGGGTTCTCTATCTGGTGTGATGAAACGAAAAGAAAGATAACGAATAATAGGAAAAAAGATAGAATTGAACAACCGTACGGGCATCATCTTTTGTGCATTGCATACGGCTCTACAATCAAATTGACCCTTAACTTTTTATTTTTCTATTCAAGAAAGATAAAAATAGAATCTATCAACCCCAGGCGGGTAAATGGTCAAATTGCCACCCTTTCTTTCGGAGGAGTTAAAAAAATACTATGGTGGTTCCGTTGCTTTATATTTTAAAACGTATTCTTTTTTTGTCTTTGATTCAGCAATCCCAAAGTTTCTTTTTGATCCAACCAAAAAGGGAAAATCTTATTTTTTTCGTACTCTTTTTTTATACCATAAATATTGTTAAGAGCCCGCGAGTATGAAAATAAAAAAGTTTGTGACGCTGAATTGGACTTCCGATAGATAAGAGAAAATCGGAAATACCTTTATATCTCATACTACTCTCTCGATACATAATCGAATGAAAAAAAGAATATATAATTTTTTTCATATCGAATTCGAAGTGCCATGCTATTATTACTTAATATTCATATGGCGAAGGCATAGTTTTCTTTTTTCTTTCAAATAAAAAAACCTCGTTGGCGCCAAGCGTGAGGGAATGCTAGACGTTTGGTAATTTCTCCTCCAACTAGGATAAAGGATCCCATTGACGCGGCTAATCCCATGCATATTGTATGGACCTCTGGTCCCACAAATTGCATAGTATCATAAATAGCTACTCCAGGTATTACCCACCCGCCCGGAGAATTTATAAACAAAAACAAATCTTTGGTACCATCCTCGATACTGAGATATACCATAAGACCAATAAGTTGATTCGAGATCTCACTATCAACTTCTTGGCCTAAAAAAAGCAATCTTTCTCGATAAAGTCGGTTGAGCAGGGTAAAATTGTATCCCTTAGGAACCGTACGTGCACCTTTTAATGCATACGGTTCAAAAAAAATTGCGAAAAAAGAATCAACCAATGGCTGGATTTTAGCCCCCTTTCTTTTTTCTATCTATAACAGGTTTTTCTAACTTAGAACGAAAGAGCTTTTTTCGATTTTTCAATAAAGACCCATTTTGCTTTCTTTTTTTATAATAGAAAAAGTCAATAAACTTATCGAATTAACTTTTCATTGATATATTGTTTCATCGAGATTCAATCCAAACCGCGATGGTATTTTCTTGTTCCTGAATGGGTCTCTTTAATCTTTTTAGGTTTCTGCTCTACTCCGGGTAAAGATCCGCCCGATTTTTATTTGCACATATAGGACAAATTTTCCCATCACCATTTATTTTTTTATGACTTTACAAATAACAAACAAGAATCTTTTATGATACGCGTAGTAATCATAGATCTATTTATTACCACTTGGGTTTTTTCTAAACGGAGCCTGGATACTTCATTTTTTTAGTCCAACCAAAGCCAACCATAAATTATTATAATTGATAGATATATAGTACTATGAATTCCCCAAAACAATGCATCTAATTGCACTCCACGCTCCAATTTTTTTATGATTCAATTTCTGTTTCTTGGGCGAAACAGAGGATATCTCGGTCGGGGGAGAGAACGGGGAAATCCCATATGACCCAATATATCTGACAAGCCGCACTATACGTCAACCCAAGATGCATCTTCCTCACCAGGACTTCGGAAAGGTACTTTTGGAACACCAATAGGCATGAAATTAAAGAAAAAAGAACTAAATACTATATTTCACTTTGGTGTGGAAACGTAACAGTATGGTTTTACTGTCTTTATAATATTGGCTCCATCGTATTTATTTTATCCATAGATTAGAAAAATTCAGAAAGAAAAAAGAAATAAAGGAAACTTTTTACGAATAGGTCTTTCTTATAATAAATAAGTAGGGGCACGTTTACTCATAGAAAATGGTATCGATCCCCCATTGCGTATTGGTACTTATCGATTATAGAATAAATCTGCTTCTCTTTGTTCCTACGAACAGAATAGAAAAAATATTAATCTAACCTTTGATTATGAAATAATCTTCCGAACAAAGGGTGTCCATAAGATAGTCGTAGTATACTTTTACAACGCAATAAAGTTACGTAGTGTTTATTTTTTCTTTGATAAAGGGGTATTTTCCATGGGTTTGCCTTGGTATCGTGTTCATACCGTTGTATTGAATGATCCCGGCCGGTTGCTTTCCGTTCATATAATGCATACAGCTCTGGTTGCTGGTTGGGCGGGCTCGATGGCTCTGTATGAATTAGCTGTTTTTGATCCTTCTGACCCTGTTCTTGATCCGATGTGGAGACAGGGTATGTTCGTTATACCCTTCATGACTCGTTTAGGAATAACCAATTCATGGGGAGGTTGGAGTATTACAGGAGGGACTGTAACGAATCCGGGGGTTTGGAGTTACGAAGGTGTAGCCGGGGCACATATTGTGTTTTCCGGCTTATGCTTTTTGGCAGCTATCTGGCATTGGGTTTATTGGGATCTAGAAATATTTTGTGATGAACGTACAGGAAAACCTTCTTTGGATTTGCCCAAGATCTTTGGAATTCATTTATTTCTCTCGGGGGTGGCTTGCTTTGGTTTTGGTGCATTTCATGTAACGGGCTTGTACGGTCCTGGAATATGGGTGTCTGATCCTTATGGACTGACGGGAAAAGTACAACCTGTAAACCCGTCGTGGGGCGTGGAAGGTTTTGATCCTTTTGTTCCGGGAGGAATAGCCTCCCATCACATTGCAGCAGGTACGTTGGGCATATTAGCAGGTTTATTCCATCTTAGCGTCCGCCCGCCACAACGCCTGTACAAAGGGTTGCGTATGGGAAATATTGAAACCGTACTCTCTAGTAGTATCGCAGCTGTCTTTTTTGCGGCTTTTGTTGTTGCTGGAACTATGTGGTATGGTTCAGCAACAACCCCTATCGAATTATTTGGTCCCACTCGTTATCAATGGGATCAGGGTTACTTCCAGCAAGAGATATATAGAAGAGTTAGCGCCGGGCTAGCAGAAAATAAAAGTTTCTCAGAAGTCTGGGCGAAAATTCCCGAAAAATTAGCTTTTTATGATTATATTGGTAATAATCCAGCAAAAGGGGGGTTATTCAGGGCAGGCTCAATGGATAACGGAGATGGAATAGCGGTTGGGTGGTTAGGACACCCCATCTTTAGGGATAAAGAGGGGCGTGAGCTTTTTGTACGTCGTATGCCTACGTTTTTTGAAACATTCCCGGTCGTTTTGGTCGACGGCGATGGAATTGTTAGAGCTGATGTTCCTTTTCGAAGGGCGGAATCGAAGTATAGTGTTGAACAAGTAGGTGTAACCGTTGAGTTCTACGGTGGCGAACTCAATGGAGTCAGTTACGGTGAGCCCGCTACTGTGAAAAAATATGCTAGACGCGCTCAATTAGGTGAAATTTTTGAATTAGATCGCGCTACTTTGAAATCGGATGGTGTTTTTCGTAGCAGTCCAAGGGGTTGGTTTACTTTTGGGCATGCTTCGTTTGCTTTGCTCTTCTTCTTCGGACACATTTGGCATGGTGCTAGAACCTTGTTCAGAGATGTTTTTGCCGGTATTGACCCAGATTTGGATGCTCAAGTAGAGTTTGGAGCATTCCAAAAACTGGGGGATCCAACTACAAGAAAACAGGCAGTCTGATACAAGACCGCCGCTTTGGCATTTTTCGTCTCTATTTTCTTTTTGAAGGGAATTTTACACAGAATTAGAGTACTTTGAATCGTTGTTTTTTGACTCTTGCTCGTTCGAGATGATTTCAAAATGAAAAAAACAAACCGGTTAGGGAAGTTATAATTGTAAACCGCAATCGGATTTATGGAAGCATTGGTTTATACATTTCTTTTAGTCTCGACTCTAGGGATAATTTTTTTCGCTATCTTTTTTCGAGAACCACCTAAAGTTCCAACTAAGAAATGATTTTTCATGATCTCAATTGAAGTAACGAGCCTTCCCACAATAGGGGAGGCTCGTTACTTGAACTAGTCCCCGTGTTCCTCGAACGGATCTCTTAGTTGTTCAGAAGGTTGCCCAAAAGCGCTATATAAGGCGTACCCGGTAAAACTTACAAGTAAACCAGATATAAAGATGGCGACTAGGGTTGCTGTTTCCATTATGATTATATAATTTCAAGATCCTAATGGATCTATCATAAGATCATTTATTTACAACGGAAGGGTATACAAAGTCAACAGATCTCAATGAATACAATAGGATTTATGGCTACACAAACTGTTGAGAACAGTTCTAAATCGGGCCCAAGACAAACTACTGTAGGGAGTTTATTAAAACCACTGAATTCGGAATATGGGAAAGTAGCTCCTGGGTGGGGAACGACTCCTTTGATGGGTATCGCAATGGCTCTATTTGCGGTATTTCTATCTATTATTTTGGAGATTTATAATTCGTCCGTCTTGTTGTATGGAATTTCAATGAATTAAATTTATAAGAACTAAAAAGTCCTAGCTTTTGAATAAAAAACCAATCGGTTATAACTGGGATTTCTGG